TTAGTTTATCCAACCCATCATGAAAAGTAAAAAAGGGTAAAGTAACCCTTTTTTGATTGTCCTCTAAATTTGTGTCTTGTTCTTCTGCATGTAGAAAAGGAATAAATAAATCAATCAAATTACGGGAGGCCTCGTAAAGTGCTTCTTTAGGAGTTAAACTTCCATTCGTCCATATTTCAAGAAAAAGTATCTCTTGTTTTTCATTCCCATTCCCATAAGAATGAATACTATGATTTGCATTTCGAACAGGCATGAATACAGCATCGATAGGATAACTTCCTTCTTGAGCGTTTTTTGGTGTTTTCATACGATATCCGCGATTCCTCTCGATTTGTAATCCAATATACAAATCAATTGGTTCCACCAGGCTAGCTATATGCTGTGTAGTATCAACTATTTCCACAGAAGGCGGTAAGATGATGTCTTGAGCAGTTACATATCCAGGACCCTTGACACAAATATATGCGTCGCGAGTTCCATATAGATTACTTCTCAATACAATTTCTTTCAAATTCATGAAAATTTCATGTACTGATTCTTCAATACCTACTATGGTAGAATATTCATGTGGTATCTTTTCAGATTTTGCGCGTGTGATACATGTTCCTTCTATTTCTCCAAGCAAAGCCCTTCGCATCGCGATGCCTATTGTATCGGCTTGACCTTTCATAAGTGGAGACAAAAGAAAACGTCCATAATAAAGACGCTTACTGTCTGCTCTTGATTCAACACACTTCCACTGTAGTGTCCGAGTAGATGCTGCTACTTTCTCTCGAAGCATAATAATATTTATTATTTGATCAGATTATTGAATCATTTATTTCTCTTGAAATCCGTTCAATTCTTATTTTATTTCTATACACGTCTTTTTTTAGGAGGCCTGCATCCATTATGTGGCATAGGGGTTACGTCTCTGACAAAACTTAATAGTATACCACTTCTACGAATGGCTCGTAATGCTGCATCTCTTCCAAGACCAGGACCTTTTATCATGACTTCTGCTCGTTGCATACCCTGATCTACTACTGTACGAATAGCATTTGCGGCTGCGGTTTGAGCAGCAAATGGCGTCCCTCTTCTTGTGCCCCTGAAGCCACAAGTACCGGCTGAGGACCAAGAAACTACCCGACCCCGTATATCTGTAACCGTTACAATGGTATTGTTAAAACTTGCTTGAACATGAATAACTCCTTTTGGTATTCGACGTCCATTCTTACGTGAGCCAATACGTCCATTCCTGCGCGAGCCAATTCTTGGTATGGTTTTTGTCATATTTTATCATCTCATAAATATGAGTCAGAGATATACGGAAATATCCATTTCATGTCAAAACAGATCCTTTATTTGTGTATTGGGTCCTTTTGAGAGTCCCTTTTAAGAAAGATTATCCCTGTCTCTGTTTATGCCTTGGGTTGGAACAAATTACTATAATTCGTCCCCGCCTGCGGATCAGTCGACATTTTTCACAAATTTTACGAACGGAGGCCCTTATTTTCATATTTGTAATTCCTTACCTTAATTTCGAATCTACTCCTTGGAAGAAAATAAGTCTCTTGAAATTTTGAACCTCCAATTGCATCCGCACGAGAGGGATGTTGAAAAAGCCGCTTAGTCGGTCGAATCTTTGTTGCGGAGTCTATAAATTATGCGTCCCCTGGTTGAATCATAACGACTTACTTCAATTTTTACTCTATCGCCTGGCAGTATCCGTATAAAACTACGTCGGATCCTTCCTGAAACATAACCTAGAATCAGATCTTCATTATCTAAACGAACCCGAAACATACCATTGGGAAGTGATTCAGTAATTAAACCTTCATGAATCCATTTTTGTTCTTTCATTCCAGGTAACCCCCTTGAATTATCAACTAATGGAGGAGGAGTGATATTAGACAACCCGCCTTTTCTCTTTTTTTCACAAAACAAAGAGGAAGTTACGGATGCAATTCGGATACCAGAAAGATCACCATATATAACACAAAATTTCTCCTCCGATTCCTTCTAGTCGAGCCTCTCGGTCTGTCATTATACCTCGAGAAGTAGAAAGAATTACAACACCCATTCCTCCTAAAATCCTAGGAATTCGTTGATGGTTGGAATAGATTCGTAGGCCGGGTCGGCTGATACGTTTTAAAACAGTTCTATATGGCCCTTTTCTATTCCTTCTATGTCGCAGAGTTGAAACCAAGAAAAATTTATTGCTTACTCGATGTTTTCTCACATTTTCGATAAAGCCTTCTCGCAGAAGTATTTTAACAATGTTTTCGGTGATATTTGTAGATGCTATTCGAACCGTTCCTTTTTTATCCATGTCAGCATTTCGTATAGAAGTTATTATTTCAGCAATAGTGTCCCTACCCATGATGAACTATAATTATTGGTGCCCCCGAGTTTTTATATAATCAACATGCTCTGCTTTTTTATTCTTTTTTTTTTTATTTAAGGTATATGCGTGAGAAACAATCTACTAATGCATTCTACTGATTAAATGAATCTTATTTAGATACCCTACTATTTCAGATAGCCTATTATTTTATTTTAGATGACCTACTTATCTATATTATGATTATGTTCTCGTCTATTAGTATTTATAATACCTCAGGAGCTAATGAGACTATTTTAGTAAAATTCAACTGTCTCAATTCCCGAGCGATCGCACCAAAAACTCGAGTTCCTTTTGGATTTCCTTCTTGATCAATGACAACTGCTGCATTGTCATCATATTGTATTATCATACCATTGTTACGTTTGAGTTCTTTACATGTACGTACAATTACAGCTCTGATTACTTCTGATCTTTGTAGAGGCATATTGGGCACTGCTTCTTTGATTACAGCAACAATAACGTCGCCAATATGAGCATATCGGCGATTACTAGCTCCTATGATTCGAATACACATTAATTCTCTAGCCCCGCTGTTGTCCGCTACATTTAAATAGGTCTGAGGTTGAATCATATTATTATTATTTTTTTTTTTCTTTCAAAGCGCGAGGAAAAAAAGAAGAAATATTGTTTGTCCAGAAATAGAAATAAAGAAATTGCGGTTTTTTTCATCACAAGGCCCCTTCCCTTTCGTTTCATACCCCTATTCCACAATAACGAATTGAGTTCGTATAGGCATTTTGGACGCAGCTATAGAAATAGCTTCTCTGGCTACAATTTCTGATACTCCACCCATTTCATAAAGTATTCGACCCGGTTTAACGACGGATACCCAATATTCGGGAGATCCTTTCCCCGAACCCATACGTGTTTCGGTAGGCCTTACTGTAACAGGTTTGTCTGGAAATATACGTACCCATATTTTTCCACCACGACGCGCATATCTTGTCATGGCTCGTCGCCCCGCTTCTATTTGTCTAGATGTGATCCAAGCGGGTTCAAGTGCCTGAAGGGCGTATCCGCCGAAACAAATTCGATTGCCTCGATAAGATATTCCCTTCATTCTTCCTCTATGTTGTTTACGAAATCTGGTTCTTTTGGGGTTATAGTTGATGGTTGTTTCTCAATGCCATCTCTACTGCAGAACCGGACATGAGAGTTTCTTCTCATCCAGCTCCTCGCGAATGAAACAATTAAAAAATATTACAGATATTTATTTGTATTTAATGAATAAAATAATACATAATGGAATTTTTTGAGATCGAATCTGTCACGTAGGAATTGTTATATCTTGCTCGTATATAAAATTATAAATAGATTTCGATTCTATTATTTTTATTTTCTTTATAATTATAAAATTATAATTTCTATTAAATTTTTATAATTTATATTAAATTTTGTAAATCTAAGAATATATAATAGAATCAAAAAAAAAAATAGAATTCTATTTAATTTCAAATAATTGTCTTAAATTAATGAATCTTTATTTTTACCTTTATTCAATCGCCCAAAACTTAGCAATCCAATAAGGCTTTCGCGGGCGAATATTTGCCCTTTTAACATCACCTTTCATTCGTAGGGGCATCCCATAACCTAACAGAATAGAATTGGTTCTTGGCTCGTTCCGCCATCCCACCCAATGAATCATTAGGATTCGTTTTCAAGGAATCTTATGCAGTCACGGGTTCCGTCGTTCCCATTGCTTCTCGTTCTCGATTAATGGCTAGGCCCAAACTCTGCAATGGAGCTCCTAATAAAAATTGTTCCTAAATCAATCTACTCAGTCTTTATTGACTTGATGCTCTTTATAATTTTTTCTAATGAATTGGATTCATCTAATTCATTATTAATTATGGACGAATCAAATACGTATTAATGCTTTATTACACTGCCTTTTTTGAGATAGTTCATAGACCATACATATTGGAATCATATATCATTGCTATTCTTTTTCTTTCTTTCTCTCACCCCTCCACCTATCCATATCCCTTTGTTTTTGCTTCACTTAGAATCTTATTGACTTGTCTTTTATGTAAGATTTCAGTTGCTACAACGATATGATCGATACATCAATCATATAGTGACCGGTTCCTTGGATCTAGATAATACGAAGCAATGAGCTGGTTATTAGTTATCTAGTTATTAGTTCATACTAGGGGGTGGTCCCTTGCTTTTTAATCCTAACCCTAAATAAAAAACCAACGAGTCACACACTAAGCATAGCAATTATATGGAGTCAATCGAATTGTTATTCAACCTTATAGAATTAGAAAAATTAGAAATTTTTTTTTTTTATTTTGGAAAAAAGATGAACGAGTTTGTGATTTTTATTCAATTGCCGGATCGGATGAGTGGAACAGAAAGACAACGGAAGGACCGTTATTCCTCGTCTGTAAATATCCAAATTTTGATTCCTAATGCCCCGTAGATAGTTCGAACTGTATAGGAACAATAATCAATTTTAGCTCGAATGGTTTGTAGGGGAACCCTACCTTCTCTGATCCATTCGACACGTGCAATTTCTTTTCCGTCGATACGCCCTGCAATTTGTACTTGAATTCCTTTTGTATCTGCTTGTTCAGTTAATTCAATAGCTTTTTTTATTGCCTTTCGAAAT